TGGTCATTGAGATTCGTGGTAATTCGGATTAATATTTAGGTATAGATATTACCTCTTTTTTCTCCTTTCAAAAAATTTGAAATGATTGAAGTTTTTCTTTTTGGAATCGTGTTAGGTCTAATTCCTATTACTTTGGCTGGATTATTTGTAACTGCATATTTACAATACAGGCGTGGCGATCAGTTGGACCTTTGATTAATTAACACCCCCCCTTTTTTTGACCTCCTCCTTTCTTTAATATCCAGGAGGTCAAATTAAGGTTGCTGTTCCAGTTCCAGTTAGTGTTTCAGTCGAATTCGATCGAAGAAGATCCGAATCACGCTCTGTAGGATTTGAACCTACGACATCGGGTTTTGGAGACCCGCGTTCTACCGAACTGAACTAAGAGCGCTTTCTTATCATAAAAGAGAATACTGTAAAGAAAAGAATTGGGCCCAATACATCTTGTATGCATACTATATAGTATCATAAGAATGAAAGATTCTATATATATGTCCAATGTGAGTTGATCTTAAAAAATACCTCGTTACTGCTCAAAGGAGTAGTAATAGGTAGGGATGACAGGATTTGAACCCGTGACATTTTGTACCCAAAACAAACGCGCTACCAAGCTGCGCTACATCCCTTCCGTTGGTCTACAGTGTCATTGTAGAGAATTCCTGTCTTGTTTTCCACATCGTTATCTCCTCTATTAAAATCTAGAATTTTTCTTTTCATTTCGTCTTTTTGGTCTCATTTAACATATAATAATAGCAAAAGACTTCTATCTATATGAAATATGGAACGGAACCCTAAGGAAAAATAACTGAGTCTTTTTGGGGAATATTGGAGAAGAAAAGGACGTTTTTTCTGTATTTAACAAAAAGTAAATCTGATTTACTAGATCATTGTACATTTCATTATGTATTATCTTATCTTATTTATTACAATAAAATGAAAAAATGAAGGAGGTTTTTCAATGCGAGATCTAAAAACATATCTTTCCGTGGCACCGGTACTAAGTACTCTATGGTTCGGTTCTTTGGCAGGTTTATTGATAGAGATTAATCGTTTTTTCCCGGATGCGTTGACGTTCCCATTCTAGTTATTGGCGCGGGACGGAATAAAGAAGATTAGAGATACAATTAAATACCAGCCCCCCTTTTCTCTTTTTTCCCTTTTTTAGAATAAGGGAGGAAAGAGAAAGAATAAAAGTGCATTCAACAGCTGTGAGACTCGGGTTCAGGTTAGAATTAAATTAATATGAAATTTCTATGTATTAAATTTCTATGGAAGTCGAATACAAACAGTGGTTCTAGGGAAAGAGTAGTATACAAGATACTTATATAAAATGCTGTACTGTGATTTGAAAGTTTAGAAATCTTTCTATCTTATTTCCGATATTGATTGTAGTGAAATCTTGCATAAGAGGATAGCAAGTTACAAATTCTATTTTGTTTTTTCCTTCCTTTTTCGTTTCGGATTGAAAGAGGAAGAGTTGAGTAAATGAAAAATCCAAAGGAGGTTCATGGCCAAGGGTAAAGATGTGCGAATACCGGTTCTTTTGGAATGTACCGATTGTGTTCGAAACGCTGTTAATAAGGAATCAACGGGCATTTCCAGATATATTACTCAAAAGAACCGGCACAATACGCCTAATCGATTGGAGTTACGAAAATTCTGTCCATATTGTTACAAACATACGATTCACGGGGAGATAAAGAAATAGATTGAAGCGAGTACTTGCGCCCTTATCTTAATCTTACAAGGAAAGGGAAACATGACATTATATATATATATATAACATATTTAACATAGTTAAAAATAATTATAAACAAACCAAATCCTATTTATTTATTCTAATTTAAGATCCGGCTTAAATAGGATTTTAGGGATAAGAAATAAACTAACCAAACCATGGATAAATCCAAGCGAACTTTTCTTAAATCCAAGCGATCTTTTCGTAAGCGTTTGCCCCCGATCCAATCGGGGGATCGAATTGATTATAAAAACATGAGTTTAATTAGTCGATTTATTAGTGAACAGGGAAAAATATTATCTAGACGAGTAAATAGATTGACCTTGAAACAACAACGATTAATTACTATTGCTATAAAACAAGCTCGTATTTTATCTTTGTTACCTTTTCTTAATAATGAGAAACATTTTGAAAGAACTGAGTCGACCACTAGAACTCCTAGTCTTAGAGCCAGAAAAAGATAGGTTTACTCTTTATTAACTTGAATTCAAACCCCCATCCGAACTCAAACGCGGATTTCTATTTTGTGGTAAAAATCCAAGAATCCGGATTGAATTCTAGTGTCATAAGAAAAAAAGAATCTGGGAAGAAGAAATTTTTTTATTGAACGTGTTGATTCATATTTATTTTGACTACTTTCTCATATTTTATCATATTCTATTCATTTTTATTCGACCTTCCCGGAGTTCACTCTCCGGGCAACTCCGTTTAACCGGTGGATTCCTTCCAACTTACTTCTTTTATGATCTCATTGGAAATCATATAAAGACAATTCCTATTTGATATAGCTATTTGTGCAAGTATTTTACGATTAAGAAGCAACTGTCTCTTGTACAGATCATTTATTAATCTACTATAACTATAGCATACCCCCCTTTCACGAATTGCTGCATTTATTCGAGTGATCCACAAACGACGAAAATTTATTTTTTGCCTATCCCTATCCCGATGAGCCGAAACCAAAGCTCTTATTTTTTGTTGAGTAATAGTTCGAGTAAGTCTTGAATGAGCCCCCCGAAAGCTTGATGCAAATAAACGAATTTTTGTTCTACGTCTCCGAGCGATATATCCCCGTCTAATTCTGGTCATTGAATAAATGAAACTTTAACGAATAACTAATAGATTTCCTTTCTTTCAGTTATTCTTTTGCCCCTTTCCTAGTATATTAATAACAAAACTGATTTTTCCAATGTATAAACTAAGAATTCCAATGGCTTTGGCTACTATAACCTTCCCAACCACAATTTTTTCTAGGCATTTCACCTCGAAATACGAAATTTTACTATACTAGGTATTAAAAAATCAAAGTAATGATAAAGAAATAGTGGATTCCATCGTTTCTATGGTTACTTCTTAAACGGTGAGGTCTTCTCTATACACCGGAGCCTTTACTTCATTTAATCAATGTTATTGCTAACTTGTATAGTTCACATTCTTCGGCTCTACCCATGAATTATCCAGTAATAGGTCTTTCACAGCAAGCTCTACCTATACAGTAACGGTATTTAATTATGAAGTTTGGCTGGGTAGCTGACCCTGTTAGTCCGTTCTTGCAAGAGGGGTCTATGTTAACTAAAAATTCCTCCGCTTAATGGATAACCATTTGCTACCAATGGAGAATTGCTTCTCATTTTGAATTGAGGTGAGTGGATTTACACCAACAGAAACCATAAATTTCATACACAATAAAAGGGATATCATCCATTTTTAGATAGGAAATATAGTTTGTTTTTTCGTTATATCCTATTTGATCATTGATATTCGATCATTGTTCTCTTTCCTTTGTTCTAGTTCATGATCTGAACGAGTCGCACATACACCCTAGTACATGTTCCTCGACGCTGAGGGCATCCCCGAAGCGCGGGGGATTTTGTGACATTTCTAATTGGCTGTCTTGTATTTCTAATAAGTTGTTTAATCGTTGGCATGTTGAATCATATACATAATGGGCTGGTTTAGATCGATCCTAACCGGATGATTATGAATTACTTTTATTCAATAGAATAATAATATTCAACTCGGCAGGGTTTATTTCAGAATTGACGCAAAATCTAAGTTATTGTCATTCAACCGCCACAAGATCAACAATTCCATAAGCTTGGGCCTCTGTTGCTGACATAAAAACATCTCTTTCCATGTCTTCGGATACAACCCATAAGGGTTTGCCCGTTCTTTGTACATAAACCCTTGTCAGGGTTTCACGTAGTTTCAGCAGTTCTCCCACTTCCAGGATGAATTCTCCCGTTGCTACTTCAGAAAAAGAACCAGCAGGTTGATGGATCATTACCCTGATGATATAAGATAAGAAAAGGTTTCTCTATTTTTCATGATGGGGGGAATATAAAAGAAAGATAAAAGAATAACAAGAAAAAAAGATAGAATCGAACAACCGTACGGGCATTATGCATTGCATACGGCTCTACAATAAAATTGACCCTTACCTTCCACCAAATAAATAAAAAATAGGATCGAGCAGACCCCGATCGGTAAATGATCAACTTACCACCCTTCCTTTCGGAGGAATTGAAAAATACTATGATGGCTCCGTTGCTTTATATATTTATTATATTTTTTTGTCTGTGATTTGTCTGTCATTCAGCAATCCCAAAGTTGCTTTTTTTTGATCAAATAAACTAAGGAAAAAAGAATTTTTTTTTCGCTCCATAAATATTGTTAAGAGACCTCTGGTGTGAAAAAGTTTGTGACGCTGAACTGGACTTCCAATAAGAAAATAGGAAATACGTTTTTATCATATTACTCTCTCGATACATAAGCTAATGTTTTGAAAACGAAAGTTTTTATTTTTATATCGAATTCAAAGTGCCATGCTATTATTACTTAATATTCATATTTCATATGGCGAAGGCATAGTCTTCTTTTTTCTCTCAAATAAAAGCCTCATTGGCGCCAAGCGTGAGGGAATGCTAGACGTTTGGTAATTTCTCCTCCGACCAGGATAAAAGATCCCATTGAAGCAGCGGATCCCATGCATATTGTATGTACATCTGGTTGCACAAATTGCATAGTATCATAAAGAGCTACTCCCGGTATTACCCATCCGCCAGGAGAGTTTATAAATAAATAAAGATCTTGGGTATCATCCTCGATACTGAGATATATCATAAGACCAATAAGTTGATTTGAGATCTCGTTATCAACCTCTTGACCTAAAAAAAGTAATCTTTCTCGATAAAGTCGGTTGATTAGGGTCAAATTGTATCCCTTAAGAACCGTACAGGCGCCTTTTAACGCATACGGTTCA